ATCGATGGTCAGCAAGTATGATGGTTCTAATGATGATCTTGCACGTATTTCGTGTATATCTTACGGGTGGTTTTAAAAAACCCCGCGAATTAACTTGGGTTACCGGGGTGGTTCTGGCTGTATTGACCGCATCTTTTGGCGTAACTGGTTATTCTTTGCCTTGGGACCAAATTGGCTATTGGGCAGTGAAAATTGTAACAGGTGTGCCTGAAGCTATTCCTATAATAGGATCACCTTTGGTAGAATTATTACGTGGAAGTGCTAGTGTGGGCCAGTCCACTTTGACTCGTTTTTATAGTTTACATACTTTTGTATTACCTCTTCTTACTGCCGTATTTATGTTAATGCACTTTCCAATGATACGTAAGCAAGGTATTTCGGGTCCTTTATAGAAAAGGCAGATCATAGATATTTGTAATTTATCATATCGGGGAGGGACAAGAGTCTTTCATTGCTACAAATATGGATTGTTTAAAAATAAGGCATGTTATTTGGATACTTCTATTCAACTCTGAAGTATTTTTTATTGGATACGAATAGAATAGTTGAAGTATATTTTCCTAAACAGAGGATGGATTATGGGAGTGTGTGACTTGAACTATTGATTGGCCCGTGCAGATATATGATTTTATCCGCCACGTTGGAATTCACAACCCAATGTGTCTCCGCATCCAACCATCACATCACGTCAATCCCTTTATATAGCATAGGATAATAGGATAGGCCGGTTCGCTTGAGGAGAATATTTTCTATGATCATACCCGAATCTTGTCATGCATGAAAAGGCTCCGTAAGATCCCTATAATAAGTGATATGGAATGATCCAATGTTCTTTTTATTCACTTTGTTTGATTTTTTTTTAGTAATTTTTATTAGAATTAATTTGATAGTCTAATTGGATAGTAATCTTAGTAAGTTTTTATAGTATGTAGATGCATTCATTTCCTCTGCATCAACCCTGATCTATAATACTATCGGAGTTAAATAAGGGATCTAAGGAAGAACAAGGGCTAAGATTTTATTAGTAACAAGTAAAAATTTTGTATTTTTGTATGTAATAAAATCAAGATATTGTGGGGATAAATACTAATCAAAAGACATGAGACAATCCAAAAAGCACTTGATCATGATCTAATTTGTAAGCCGACTTGGATATTGAGCATTTCCTTGTTGCCAGAACTTAATTCTTTGCAATGAATAATGAATCGTTGAAACTTGGGGAAATGTAATTTTAGAAATCTTTTCTTACATAGAATCATTCTACATTATCTATGTAGATATTAGGTAGATATTAGATCTTCTATTTTATGTTCTATGAATCTCTTTCTGTGATTCTTTTGATTATTGCTCGAGCCGGATGATAAAAAATTCTCATGTCCGGTTCCTTTGGGGGATGGATCCACAAGAATTCACCTATCCAAATAACAAAGAAACCTGATTTGAATGATCCTGTATTAAGAGCTAAATTGGCTAAAGGGATGGGACATAATTATTATGGAGAACCTGCATGGCCCAACGATCTTTTATATATTTTTCCAGTAGTAATTCTAGGCACTATTGCATGTAATGTGGGCTTAGCAGTTCTAGAGCCGTCAATGATCGGTGAACCGGCGGATCCGTTTGCAACTCCGTTGGAAATATTACCCGAATGGTACTTCTTTCCCGTATTTCAAATACTTCGCACAGTACCCAATAAGTTATTGGGTGTTCTTTTAATGGTTTCAGTACCAATAGGATTATTGACAGTACCTTTTTTGGAGAATGTCAATAAATTCCAAAATCCATTTCGTCGTCCAGTAGCCACAACAGTCTTTTTGATCGGTACCGCAGTAGCTCTTTGGTTAGGAATTGGAGCAACTTTACCTATTGAGAAATCCTTAACTTTAGGTCTTTTTCAAATTGATTAAACCGTTAAATACCACAACATAGATATCTAAGGAAGATCCAGAAGGGGATCTTCCTTAGATACATCAATCTTTTTATGATCTATTCTGCAAATATATGGACTGTGTCGGAGATTCAAAACTTCTTATATTTTTTTTTCTTTCTAAAAAAGAAAAAATGAAAAGAATCCAATGGATTGAAAATTATAACTTTTTCTTAAGTGAATTTATTGCAAAATGCTTCTGTACAGTGCTCAATATCTGTTTTACATCTTCTGTGCGAAAATATTCCATTTTCATAAGATCTTCTTGACTGTGACTCAAAAGGTCCAATAATGTATGTATATTGGATCTTTTGAGACAATTATAGGTCCTGGAAGACAATTCTGATTGGTCAATAAAAATACATGTCAATGGAATTTCTTTTTTGTTTTTCTTGAGATTAGTGAATTTGTCTTGAAAGGAAAAAAGGGGTAGATTCCATCTGTTTTCATTTTCCTTGAAATTCATGTCCTCTTCCTCTGCATGTAGAAAAGGAATCAATAAATCAATCAAATTACGAGAAGCTTCATAAAGTGCTTCTTTAGGAGTTAAACTTCCATTCGTCCATATTTCTATAAAGAGTATCTCTTGTTTTTCATTCCCATTCCCATAAGAATGAATACTATGATTCGCATTTCGAACAGGCATAGATACAATATCTATAGGATAACTTCCATCGTGAGAGTCATTTGTGGATTTCATATGATATCCGCGATCTCTCTTGATTTGTAATTCAATACACAAATCAATTGGTTCTGTCAGGTTAGCTATATGCTGTGTCGTGTCAACTATTTCTACAGAAGGTGGTGAGATGATATCTTGAGCTGTTATGTATTTGGGACCCCTGACGCAAATGGATGCGTTCCTAACTCCATAAAGATTACTTCTCAATACAATCTCTTTCAAATTGAGTAAAATCTCATGTACTGATTCTTCAATACCTGCTATCGTAGAATATTCATGCAGCACATTTTCAGATGTTGCACGTGTGATACATGTTCCTTCTATTTCTCCAAGTAAAGCCCTTCGCATGGCAATACCTATGGTATCGGCTTGACCTTTCATAAGCGGGGACAGAACGAAACGACCATAATAAAGACGCTTGCTGTCTACTCTTGATTCAACACATTTCCACTGCAGTGTTCGAGTGGATCCTACTACGTCTTCTCGAACCATACTATTATTTTTCTTTTATTTATAATTATTGGATCAGAATCATTGAATCATTTATTTCTCTTGGAATCTCTTGAATTCTTATTTCTACACACGTCTTTTTTTAGGGGGGCGACATCCATTATGCGGCATGGGTGTTACATCACGTACGAAACTTAAGAGTATCCCATTTCTACGAATGGCTCGTAATGCCGCATCTCTTCCGAGACCTGGACCTTTTATCATAACTTCTGCTCGTTGCATACCCTGATCAATTAATGTACGAATAGCATTAATTGTCGCGGCTTGAGCAGCATAGGGTGTTCCTTTTCTTGTGCCTCTGAATCCAGAAGTACCTGCGGAAGCCCAAGAAACCACCCGACCTCGTACGTCTGTAATAGTTACAATAGTATTATTGAAACTCGCTTGAACATGAATGACTCCTTTTGGTATTCTACGTTCATTCTTATTTGAACCAATACGTGCATTCTTACGTAAACTAATTTTTGCTATAGGTTTTGTCATATTTTATTAGATTCTATTTATAAGAATAAAAGAAAAAAGAATCAGAAATCTACAGAATGAGACGAGGATATCCATTTCATATGAAAACGAATCCTTTCTTATTTCTTTTTACATGTACATGGATTTTCTTTTCAAAAGAAAAATTAAAAAGTTCTTTACCCCTGTCTCTGTTTATGTCTCGGATTGGAACAAATAACTATAATTCGCCCCCGCCTACGAATCAAGCGACATTTTTCACAAATTTTACGAACAGAAGCCCTTATCTTCATATTTATCATTCCTTACTTTCATTCTAAATCTCTTTTTTTTTGAAAACAAAAATCAGTTTATTGCATTTTTGAACTTTGAATTATATCTCTACGAAAAGGATGTTTAAAAGAATGATCTAATCGTTCGAATCTTTTTTGCGAAGTCTATAAATTATACGTCCCCTGGTTGAATCATAACGACTCATTTCGATTTTGACTCTATCTCCGGGTAGTATACGTATAAAACTGCGCCGGATTCTCCCTGAAATATAACCTAGAATTAGATCTTCATTATCTAATCGAACTCGGAACATACCGTTGGGTAGTGATTCAGTAATTAAACCCTCATGAATCAATTTCTGTTCTTTCATTCCAGGGAACCCCCTTTAAGTATTAACTAATAGAGGAAGAGTTCTATAATTCACTTCTCCTCTCTATTTTACAAATAGTAAGTTCGAGAGAAATTTAGGGTATCCTAGGAGAATTACCATATATAACACAAAATTTCTCCTCCAATTTTTTCTAATCGAGCTTCTCGATCTGTTATTATACCTCGCGAAGTAGAAAGGATTACAATTCCCATTCCACCTAAAATCTTAGGAATTTGTTGATAGTTGGAATATATTCGTAGACCAGGTCGGCTGATACGTTTTAAATTTATTTTCTTACCTTTCCTAGTCTTTCTATGTCGTAAGGTTGAAACCAAGAAATTTTTTTGACTTTCTTGATGTTTTCGAACGTTTTCAATAAAACCTTCTCGTAAAAGTATTTTCACAATGTTTTGAGTGATATTAGTAGATACTATTTTAACTCTTCCCTTTTGATCTATGTCAGCATTTCTTATAGAAGTTATTATATCGGCAATAATGTCCCTACCCATGACGAACTATAGTTATTGGTGCCCCCTAATTTTGATATAGTCAACATGCTTCTTTTTTGTTTTATTTTTTATTGAATTCTTTTTTTTAATTATTATAGATTCTCAAAAATTATTAGAAATTTCAAATATATACATGAGACACACACAATCTATTAATCGGATCTATTTCAGATATTATAATATTCTATTCTATATATAGATAGAAAGATAGGATATATCCTATTTTCATCTATAAGACTTCAGGTGCTAATGAAACGATTTTAGTAAAATTCAACTGTCGCAATTCTCGAGCAATTGCACCAAAAATTCGAGTTCCTTTTGGATTTCCTTCTTGATCAATGATAACCGCTGCATTGTCATCATATCGTATTATCATGCCGTTGTCACGTTTGAGTTCTTTACATGTGCGTACAATCACAGCTCTAATTATTTCTGATCTTTCTAAAGGCATATTGGGCACTGCTTCTTTGATTACAGCAACAATAACATCGCCAAGATGAGCATATCGGTGATTACCAGTTCCTATGATTCGAATACACATTAATTTTTGAGCTCCACTGTTATCCGCTACATTCAAAAGGGTCTGAGGTTGAATCATATCATTTTTTTTAATCTCTTATTTCAAGATAATGGAAAAAAGAAATATTGTCTGTCCAGAGATAAAGAAATCCGTAGTTGTTTTTTTATTCTTAATACTCCTTCTTTTCTTCTTTTACTTTTGTTTACCTATCCTGAAATAACAAATTGAGTTCGTATAGGCATTTTGCATGCAGCTATTTCCATAGCAGCTTTGGCTACAGCTTCAGATACTCCACTCATTTCATAAATTATTCGGCCCGGTTTAACAACGGATACCCAATATTCGGGGGATCCTTTGCCCGAACCCATACGTGTTTCTGTAGGTCTTACAGTAATAGGTTTGTCGGGAAAGATACGTACCCATATCTTTCCACCACGACGCGCATATCGTGTCATTGCTCTTCGCCCTGCTTCTATTTGTCTAGCTGTGATCCAAGCAGGTTCAAGTGCCTGAAGAGCGTATCTGCCAAAACAAATATGATTGCCTCGGCAAGATATTCCCTTCATTCTACCTCTATGTTGTTTACGAAATCTGGTTCTTTTAGGGTTATAGTTGATGGTTGTTTCGGAATTCCATCTCTACTGCAGAGCCGGACATGAGAATTTCTTCTCATCCAGCTCCTCGCGAATGAAATGATTCAATAAAATTACATATTACATAGAAATATGTATTTGATTCTATCAAAAGACAAAATAAAGAATAGACTAATTTTTTTATTTTATATTGAATTTGTTACATAGGTAGGCTTTATATATAATTAGATAACTAAGCGTGTTTTTTTCTATTATATAGATAAAAAGAATGCTTCTTTATTTTAGCAAAATCTCTAAAGTCTTTTTCTTTACCTCTATTTAATCACGCCAATAGTCATCCAATAAATGAAATTCTTAAATGAAATAAAAATAAAGAAAGGTTTCGCGGGCGAATATTAACTCTTTTCTCCTTCATTTGTAGGGTCAATTCATGACCATTCAGAAGAAATCCATTTTTTCTTGGTTCATTCCGCCATCCTACCCAATGAATCCTTAGGATTGATTCGTTTTCAAGAAAATCCTATGTAATCACAGGTTCCATCGTTCCCATAACTTCTCTATTAATACTTAGGCCTGAACTCTGCAATGGAGCTCTCAACAGAATCTGTTATTTGTTTCCGAGTCAATCTCCTCAGTTTTTCTTAACCCGAAGCTCAATTCAATTTTTCTCTATTTTCTATTATTTAGATTTTTTCTATCTTAATTACATACTTACATAGATAATAGACTATATTATCCATATTGATTAGATTCTTTATATTATTATTTTATTCTATTTTTATTGTATATTAATGTTGATGCTTTATAACACTGCCTTTTTTATGGGTTAATTCTTCATAAACCATACATATGGGAATCATATATCATTTAGATCTTTATTCTCTCTTTCTATCACCCTTCCTTTTTCCACATCCCTTTTTTTTTTTCACAATTCAGAATCATATTTCTTTTTTATGAAAAGGATTTCAGTTGCTACAACTATATGATTGATTCAGTCATATAGTAACTGTTTCTTGGGATCTCGACAATACGAAGCAATAAGTTGGTTATGAGTTTTGAGTTTCTTTAGTTTTGATAGTTATTAAGTTTATAGTGTGGTCAGCCTATTTTTCTTTTCAGTCTCAATTCTCAATTCTAAAGAAAAAACTAACGAGTCACACACTGAGCATAGCAATTATACTAAAATTTAAATAAAAGGTAAATCAAATTTTTATTCAACCTTATAGAATTTTAATTGTTCGTTTTTCTTTGATTAAGAAAAAAAAATAAGAAAATATTTTCTAAATTTCTCTATTGATGAACATAATGGTGAGATAAAGAAAGTTCCATTATTCTTATTTTCTTATTCTTGGTTTACAAATATCCAAATTTTGATACCTAAGATTCCATAGATAGTTCTAACTGTATGGGAACAGTGATCAATTTTAGCGCGAATTGTTTGTAGGGGAACCCTGCCTTCTCTGATCCATTCGACACGTGCAATTTCTTTTCCGTCGATACGTCCTGCAATTTGCACTTGAATTCCTTTTGTACCGGTTTGTTCAGTTAGTTCAATAGCTTTTTTCATTGCCTTTCGAAATGAAACTCTATTTTTTAATTGTAAAGCTATATATTCTGCGAGAATATTAGGTTGTCCATAAGGTTTTTCAATTCTTGT